ATATATTGACAATTGGTATTTTATATATTGACAATTGGTATTTTATATATTGACAATTGGTATTTTATATATTGACAATTGGTATTTGTTATATTGACAATTGGTATTTGTTATATTGACAATTGGTATTTGTTATATTATCATATATAATGAGAATATTAATATTTTCATTTTATAATAATAATATAATATAAAAAATTTCAGCAATAAATTAAATTGTAAAATCAAACAATAAAACAAGGGAGATTTGTGATGATTTTTAACTCTTTTATAATTTTGAACTCTTTTCTATTAGGTAATCTATTATCCTTATGCATGAAGATAATAAATTCGGTCGTTGTGGTCGGACTCTATTATGGATTTCTGACTACATTCTCCATAGGGCCCTCTTATCTCTTCCTTCTCCGAGCTCGGGTTATGGAAGAAGGAACCGAGAAGGAGGTATCAGCAACAACCGGTTTTATTACGGGACAGCTCATGATGTTCCTATCAATTTGTTATGCGCCTCTGCATCTAGCATTGGGTAGACCCCATACAATAACTGTCCTAGTTCTACCGTATCTTTTGTTTCATTTCTTCTGGAACAATAACAATCAAAAAGGTTTTTTTGATTATGGATCTACTACTACTACTATAAATCTCATGCGTAATCTCAGCATTCAATGGGTATTCCTGAATAATCTTATTTCTCAATTATTCAACCATTTTCTTTTACCAAGCTCAACGTTAACCAGATTAGTCAACATTTCTATGTTTCGATGCAATAACAAGATTTTATTTGTAACAAGTAGTTTTGTTGGTTGGTTAATTGGTCACATTTTATTCATGAAATGTGTTGGATTGTTATTATTCTGGATACGGAAAAATCTTTCTATTCAATCTAATAAGTACTTTGTGTCAGAATTTAAAAATTATATGGCTCAAGTCTTTAGTATTCTCTTATTTATCACCTGTGTCTACTATTTAGGCAGAATGCCATCGCCTATTGTCACTAAAAAACTGAAAGTGAAAGAAAACAAAAAATCGGAAAGAAAGAAAGAAAGTGAGGAAGAAAGTGAGGAAGAAAGCGATGTAGAAAGAAAGAAAGAAAGTGAGGAAGAAAGTGAGGAAGAAAGTGAGGAAGAAAGCGATGTAGAAAGAAAGAAAGAAAGTGAGGAAGAAAGTGAGGAAGAAAGTGAGGAAGAAAGCGATGTAGAAAGAAAGAAAGAAAGTGAGGAAGAAAGTGAGGAAGAAACAAAGAAAGAAGAAGACAAAAATTTGGAAACGAAGAAGACTAAACACGAACAAGGGGGATCCGCCGAAGAAGACCCTTCAGAGATCCGGGTGAATAGAAATAGAAAGAAAAAAACAAAAAATGAATTCAAGTTTCACTTTAATGTTAATGAGACATGCTATAAAGATAGCCCAGTTTACGAAGATTCTTATCTTGATACCCATCAAGATAATTGGGAATTTGGAAAACTGAAGAAAAATAAAAAGACTTGTCTCCGATTTGGATTTGGATTTGAAAAACCTTTTCTTACGTTTCTTTTCGATTATAACCGATGGAATCGTCCATTGCGATATATAAAAAATAATCAATTTGAAAAAGTCTAAAATTTGTTAAATAAAAAAATAAATAAATAAAAATATTGATACATAAGAAAAATACAAGAATAAATAAGACGAAATTCGTCCACCTCCCATATATTTGATACCTTCCCCTATAAAGAAACTTCCAACCCCAACTCCATTTGTAATTCCATCAATTACATGTCTATTAAAAAACTCAATTAGTTCGGCTAATCCTCTGACACCCATGGTCAAGACCTTAGTATAAAAAATATCTATATAACCACGATTATATGACCAATCATATATTAAATTTTTAATTGGGTCCAAGATAATTCTTTTAGGACCCTTTTTAAAAAATGAATTGATTAAATACAAATTTTGGAAAGATGAATAAACAGACCCATAAAAAAAATATGCCATTAATAGTCCGAAAAGGGCTAGACTTACTGAAAAAATTGCATTTGTAAAAAATTCATACCAATCTACAGAGTAATTTGAATTTTGATGCAAAAGGTTTGTTGATGGAGTTAACCATTTGGATAATATATCCAAATCTACTACTCTTTGATCAAAAGGAATTCCTATTGATCCAATAAACAAAGTAAATAATCCCAATATAAGTAGAGGGAATAGCATAGTATTGTCCGATTCATGAGGATACATATAAGTATCTTTTTTTCCAAAGTAAGTACTAAAACAGCGTATTCTATTTATTACATTATTATATATTTTATATGTATCCTTTGAAGATGAAGAAAGAGAGACCTTATTATTGATTATTGCGAAAAATGAATTTCTATTTACTGCTTTAGGCGCTTCGTCTTTTCCCCATAGAGATATTAAAAAGAACGATCCATTTTTAGTACTACTGTAATTTTTAAAATTAACACGCAAATGTCCATCAAAAGTAAGTAAATACATCCGAAACATATAAAATCCAGTTAATCCCGCTGTGAAACAAGCTATTATTGCGAAAATTGGTGAATACAACCAACTATCATTAAGAATTTCATCTTTGGACCAAAAACAAGCAAGAGGCGGAATACCACAAAGAGAAAGTGTACCTAATAAAAAAGTAATTCTTGTAATTGGAACATATTTTGTTAAACCGCCCATAAGAACCATATTTTGACTTTTATCTGGTGAATAACCAACAATAGGTTCCATTGAATGAATAATAGATCCGGATCCTAAAAACAATAAAGCTTTAGAATAGGCATGAGTGATTAAATGGAATAAAGCAGCTCGATAAGAACCCATACCTAGAGCTAACATAATATAACCCAATTGAGACATTGTAGAATAGGCTAAACTTTTTTTAATGTCTCCTTGAGCAAGAGCCAAAGTGGCTCCTAATAATACTGTTATTACGCCTATTAAAGATATTAGATTCATTATGTAAGGTATTACTATGAAAAGAGGAAGAAGCCGAGCTACAAGAAAAATCCCCGCTGCTACCATGGTAGCAGCGTGTATAAGAGCCGAAATAGGAGTAGGTCCCTCCATGGCATCAGGTAACCATACATGAAGGGGAAATTGTGCAGATTTCGCGATTGCGCCGACGAATAAGAAAGATGCGCACAGAGTAGCAAATAAAGAATTGACCTCATTATTATGGATCAAGTTTTTTACTATTTCGAACAAATCCCGAAATTCAAAACTGCCTGTTATCCAATAAAAACCTAAGATTCCTAATAATAAACCAAAATCCCCTACACGATTAGTTACAAAAGCTTTTTGGCAAGCACTTGCTGCAATTGGTCGTGTAAACCAAAAACCTATTAATAAATACGAACACATTCCCACTAGTTCCCAAAAAATATAAATTTGTATCAGATTGGAACTAGTAACTAATCCCAACATGGAAGTATTAGAAAAACTCATATAAGCAAAAAATCTCAAATATCCTTGATCGTGAGACATATAGTTGTCACTATAAATAAGAACCATAATTCCCACAGTAGTAATTAGTATTGACATAATCGAAGTAAGTGGATCGATCAAGTATCCAAACTCTAATGAAAAATCATTATTGATGGTCCAAGACCATAGATATTGATAAATAAAACTTCCATTTATTTGCTGAAGAGACAGATTAGCCGAAAACGCCATAGTTATACTTAGCATTAAAATACTAATAAAAGCACACATACGATGAAGATTTTTTGTTGCTGTGGGAATAATCAGAAGTCCAAATACTATTGATATAGTAACTGTAAGTGGAAGAAAGGGTATTATCCATGCATATTGATATGTATGTTCCATAAAAAACAAATTTCATTTTTTTTTTTTTATTATTGTTTCCGATTCACCAATTCTTACCTCTTTCGAGAGGAACAATAATAAAAGAAATCAACATTCTACTACTACTACTATTACTATTATATTTACTATTATATTCTGGTGAGTTATAACCATATAATATAGTAAGGAAAAAGAGTTATACCAAAAACAGTGTTTAATTCGAATGTGGGTCATAGTATCCATTACTAATTCGAATCAATAAAAGGGTACCTTAGTTATTCTAATTAATTGAATTTGAGTAATTATCTAATAAGAGCTAATTGATTGGATTCCAATAAGTAAAACTTATGTTTCTTGGAAGTATTATGATACTCCTTACTTCATATAGAACTGAACTCAAAAATGGACTAAGGTTATCTTTCTCCGGTAATGGAATGTCTTGTTTAAGAGATTAACGACTAATTTTTAAAATGGAATTAATAAAATAAATAATAAATAAAATAAATAATAAATAAAAAAATTATTTGGATTTTAAAAATAAGACTCTCTTCCTTTTTTTTTATATCCCTATATATGCGATATATAATGGGCACATATATTTATTTGTATTTTTAGATTTTGCATGTTATGTTATTAAATTGATTATCCACAAGATAATTATGGATAATAACTAAAAAGACTGGTCTATTTTGATTTGAACAATACATGTCTTTCACATACAACGATAAAAATGAGTACTCCTTTTTGAATGGCGGTTCCAAAAAAACGTATTTCTCTGTCAAAGAAACGTATTCGTAAAAATATTTGGAAGAAGAAGGGATATTTAACTGCAGTAAAAGCTCTTTCTTTAGCTAAATCTGTTTCCACCGGGCGCTCTAAAAGTTTTTTTTTGCCGTAAATAAATAATAAAAGAAAATCTTGAAATGATCTGAGTCGACATACCATAAAGAACTTAAACTTTTGGAATTCAAGATGAATGATTCACATTAACTAATGTGTTGAACTCCTCAATATGAGTTAGAACTAGCTGCCGTGGTATGTAGAATAAGAATTTTTCCATCTCTTGGTCTCTATAATCTATAAGATAAGTATTATTTTAGTTTTCATTATAATACACTCATTATTTTTCATTTTGAAGTTAATGTTAACTCGCGATATTCTTATTATTTTTTTTTTTTTTTTTCAATCTCTCAATTAACTTTTGGAAAAGTTAATTGAGAGATTGAAACTCTTTTCTTATATGTATAGCCCAGGACCCAATTAGATTTAGTAATTTAGTAAATGGTATCATAAATTATAAATTATGGACACAACTACAACTAATAGTATTATTAATAATACTAAGGTATTTAAATTGTTAGAAAATTTCCTTTGATTTAGTGATTTGATTGTGATACATATGCAATTCTATTTACATGTTTTTTTTTTTTTAGAAATCCATGAAATAAACGAATTGTCATAAAAAAATGGTTTTCTAAAAAAAAACATAGAAAAAGGGAAAATTTTTAGTTCTATCTGTTCCAGGAGAACTCAGTTTCTAGTATGTGAAAGTTGATTGTTAAAAATGAACCCCACAGCGATACTAACTAAGGATTATTGAAATTCACATATGAATTTCAAATGAAAACGAGCTTTATTCATCGATTCTCATCAAGTTTTCTAAACTATATGGAATTCTGGAATCTCGACGATTCAACATGAACTGACTATTATTTATTATTATTTAAAGTAAGCCGCCATGGTGAAATCGGTAGACACGCTGCTCTTAGGAAGCAGTGCTAGAGCATCTCGGTTCGAGTCCGAGTGGCGGCATCCCCTAAAAGAAGGGACATAATGGATCCTATAATGTATTTAATTCCCGATTTTAATTCTGTAATGGGGCTCCTCCTTTTTATGATATTTGTGACTTTAGAACATATATTAACTCATATCTCTTTTTCGATCATTTTAATGGTAATTATGATTCATTTGATGACCTTATTAGTCCACGAAATCGTGGGATTGCGCGATTCATCAGAAAAAGGAATGATAGCCACCTTTTTCTCTATAACAGGATTATTAGTTATTCGTTGGATTTATTCAAGGCATTTCCCATTAAGTAATTTATACGAATCATTAATTTTCCTTTCATGGAGTTTCTCCATTATGCATATGATTTCTAAGATTAAGATACAGAACACAAAAAATGATTTAAGCGCAATAACCGCACCAAGTGCTATTTTTACCCAAGGTTTCGCCACGTCGGGCCTTTTAACGGAAATGCATCAATCCGCAATATTAGTACCCGCCCTACAATCTCAGTGGTTAATGATGCACGTAAGTATGATGTTATTGAGCTATGCAGCTCTTTTATGTGGATCATTATTATCAGTCGCTCTTCTAGTCATTACATTTCGAAAAAACATCAATATTTTTTTGAAAAGAAAACACTTCTTAATTAAGAAATTTTTCGTTGGTGAAATCGAATACTTGACTAAAAAAAGAAGTGTTTTTAAAAACACTTCTTTTCTTTCATTTCGAAATTATTACAAATATCAATTGACTCAGCGTTTGGATTATTGGAGTTCGCGTGTCATTAGTTTGGGGTTTACCTTTTTAACTATGGGCATTCTTTCCGGAGCAGTATGGGCTAATGAGACATGGGGATCTTATTGGAATTGGGACCCCAAGGAAACTTGGGCATTTATTACTTGGACCATATTCGCGATTTATTCGCATACTAGAACAAATCAAAGTTTCCGAGATATAAATTCGGCACTTGTAGCTTCTATAGGATTTCTTATAATTTGGATATGCTATTTTGGGATTAATTTATTAGGAATAGGTCTACATAGTTATGGGTCATTCACATTAACATAACTCTAATTGAATAAACTACATGAAGAATACATAAGAAGATTGTCTCATATATAACGAAAGCTTGTTAGAGTTTTTGAGAACCATTTGACTCAAAGAGTCAAATGGTTCTCAAAAACTCTAGAGGCATCTCATTAAAATCTTAATTAACTTCATTTTTTTTTTTTCTTTTGCATTCTACAGCGAACGATTTTAAAAATTAAAGAATTATAAGACTTTTTGTTTCATTAATGAAAACTATCTATAAAAATAATTAGATAGAATAGCTTGTACCTTGTCAACTGATAACAAGAGAACAAAATCCGGATAAATACCAATCCCTATTACGGGTAGAAAGATACAGATCGAAATAAATAGTTCTCGTGGTCCAGAATCGGAAAAATTAGAGTTTGGAACATTGAATAGCTTGTATCCATAGAACATCTGACGTAACATAGATAATAAATAAATAGGAGTTAATATCATTCCAATTGCCATTAAAAAGATAATTAGCACTTTTGGCACCAAAAGAAATTTGGAGCTGGTAATTATTCCAAATAATACTACTAATTCTGCAACAAAACCACTCATTCCTGGCAATGCAAGAGAAGCCATCGAGAAACTACTGAACATGGTAAATATTTTTGGCATTGGGATTGATATCCCCCCCATTTCGTCGAGATAAACAAGACGTATTCTATCACAACTCGTTCCCACCAAGAAAAAAAGTGCAGCACCAATAAATCCATGGGAAAGCATTTGTAAAATGGCTCCATTTAGTCCCATGCCGGTTATAGAACCAATTCCTATAATTGTGAAACCCATGTGCGATACGGAGGAATAGGCTATTCTCTTTTTAAAATTGCGTTGACCGAAAGAGGTTGAAGCTGCATAGATTATTTGCATTGTTCCCACTATCACAAACCAGGGAGAAAATATAGAATGAGCATGGGGTAACAATTCCATATTTATCCGAATCAATCCATATGCTCCCATTTTTAATAAGATTCCGGCTAGAAGCATACATGTACTGTAATGTGCCTCTCCATGGGTATCTGGTAACCATGTATGTAGGGGTATAATCGGTGATTTGACAGCATAAACAATAAGGAAACCAAAATAGAATATTATTTCCAATGCCATAGGATATGATTGATTAGCTAGTCTTTCAAAATCTAATGTTGGTTCATTGGAACCATATAAACCCATACCTAGAACTCCTATTAAGAGAAAAATGGAACTCCCTGCAGTGTACAAAATAAACTTTGTAGCCGAGTACAGACGTTTCTTTCCTCCCCACATGGATAAAAGTAAGTAAACAGGAATTAATTCTAACTCCCACATGATGAAAAAAAGTAAAAGGTCTCGAGAAGAAAATGATCCTATTTGACCACTGTACATTGCTAACATCAGGAAATAGAACAATCGCGAATTTCGAGTAACTGGCCAAGCTGCTAAAGTAGCTAAAGTGGTGATAAATCCTGTCAATAAAATGGGTCCTATGGAAAGTCCATCAATTCCCAATCTCCAGTGAAAATCAAAAATTTTGATCCATTGAAAATCTTCTTCCAATTGGATTAATGGATCATCCAATTGGAAATGGTAACAAAATGCATAAGTCGTTAGAAGGAGTTCTAATAAACATATACATATGGTATACCACCGAAACACCTTATTCCCCCTATGAGGGGGAATAAAAATTAAAGAACCCGCAAATATCGGCAAAACAACAAGTAGTGTTAACCAAGGAAAATAACTCGTGATAAAGACAAGATACGCTTTGACCAGAAAAGACCGTGCTCAGAATCTATGTTCTAGAGTAGGGGCTTTTGTCGGTAAAGGGGAATCAAATGATTCAAGTGGAGTTTTTTGTAACGTATCAATCAATAAGATAGAGCCATGCTGCGAGTTGTTTCATGCCATAAATAAACACGGACACTCAAAAAATCTGTTGGGCAAGCGGATTCACATCTCTTACAACCTACACAATCCTCGGTTCTTGGCGCGGAAGCAATTTGTTTAGCTTTACATCCGTCCCAAGGTATCATTTCCAATACATCCGTGGGGCAGGCTCGTACACATTGAGTACACCCTATACATGTATCATAAATTTTGACTGAATGTGACATTGAAACTAAAAATTCAAGTTTTGAACATAAAGAATTTTCGATCTGGTATGATAAAATCAGTAGTAAATGAATTATATATTTATATTGTAGATACCAGATGAATCAGTAATTTATATAAATTTTTTAGAATGAATATATTTCTAAATCTGTTCATGATAAACTACCAAGAGATTTTGATTTACGTTTTACCAATCACAGTCATATGAGTCGCACATAAATATGAAATAATATTTTATATTTATGAAAAATATATATATATATATATTAATCGAATTATGATAAATAATTCATATGTCTTTCTTTCTTATATTTATATAATGATAATGAATGATTAGGACTAATTATTCAACAAATTCGATTGATTGATACGAGTTGATTTTATGTTATGATGGATCGACGAAACAATAGCTAACCCAATAGCTGCTTCTGCAGCTGCAATAGCTATGACAAAGATTGAGAAAATGTCTCCTTTTAATTGGCGACTATCAAATAAATCAGAAAATGTTACGAGATTTATATTAACCGAATTTAGTATAAGCTCAAGACACATAAGCGCTCTAACCATGTTTCGACTTGTGATTAATCCATAGATACCAATAGAAAATAAATAGATACTCAAAAAAAGTACATGCTCGAACATCATCGACTAACTCCTCATCAATCTCGATTTATTTCAATATGAACAACAATTAGAATGATTCGATTGACTATAATAGAACAATTACAATTACAGAACAAAAGAAGGTATTGGTAATGGCTTTAACTAAAAACTTGAAACTTTTTAAAAATAGAATTCTAAAACTTTTTGGAATTATAACTATTTTTTATTGACGAGCCATAGTAATTGCACCTATTAAAGAAACTAATAGAATTATAGAAATGAGTTCAAACGGAAGATAAAAATCTGTTGATAAATGAATCCCAATTTGTTGAACGTTAATTATTAAGTCCTGTTCTAGAATCTGGTTTGATCTTGTAGTCCAAAGAATTCCGTACCACGACGTATCTGGGATAGTAGTAATTAGTGAAAAAAGAATACTTATACAAACCAGTGACGTAACCCCATCTCCAATGGTCCAAAGACGGGAATCATTGGAATATTCTGAACCATTCATGAACATTACAGCAAATATGATTAAGACATTTATGGCTCCTACATAAATAAGGAGTTGCGCGGCAGCTACAAAATAGGAATTCGATGGAATATATAATAAGGATATACAAACAAGAACCAATCCCAACGAAAAGGCAGAATAAATTGGATTAGTAAATAAGACTACTCCTAGACCCCCTAATATAAGAACTGCTCCTAGAAATACTACAAGAATCTCATGTATTGGTCCAGATAAATCCATTATGTATAAAATAAGAGATAAATAAGTCTAAAGATTTCATGACCTTACTGAATAGTCCAGGAAGGGAAAAGCACTTACCCCATTTTTTTTTCATCCTAGAAAAGAGTAGTTTCCATTTGATATTTGGAAATCATCACGAAAAAAAGAAATTCTTAGTTTAAATCAAAGAATGATCCTCAACAATTAATAGTTATTATTTATAGTCACTGACTAACCAAAATAAAAAAAGCTTGTATCCTTTCTATCAGAATATCAAAACAATATCTTAGGAATTGGTAATTGTTCTTGAATCGAGGGATTTTTCTTTGTATATTTTGCTTTGGGTCGAATTCATAACGGTTTGAATTGTGTAATCTCCAATTACTGACATTGGTAACCGACCCAAAGCAATTTGATTATAATTCAATTCGTGACGATCATAAGTAGAAAGTTCATATTCTTCAGTCATTGATAAACAGTTTGTTGGACAATATTCGACACAGTTACCACAAAATATACAAATACCGAAATCAATACTATAATTAAGCAATTGTTTCTTTTTAATATCTCTTTCAAATCTCCAATCAACAACGGGTAGATCTATAGGGCATACACGAACACATACTTCACAAGCAATACATTTATCAAATTCAAAATGGATTCGACCGCGGAAACGATCTGATGTGATAGATTTTTCATAAGGATATTGAATAGTTATAGGCAAACGATTTGTGTGGGATAAGGTAATTACGAAACTTTGACCAATGTACCTTGCGGCTCGTATTGTTTGTTGACCATAATTCATGAACCTAGTCACCATAGGAAACATATTGTATATATCGATGAATAAATTTATGTTTTTTTTTCTTGTTTAAGAGAGGTTATGAGTATAGAATATCGTTATCGTATTCTTTGTATTTATAGTGAAACAAGTTGGAAAGAAGTTGTCAATAATAGATTACCTAGAGAAATAGGTAAAAGAAATTTCCATCCAAGATTTAATAGCTGATCCATTCTCATCCTAGGTAAAGTCCATCTTGTTGTGATAGAGATGAACAGAAACAAATAAGCTTTAGCTAATGTAATAAAGATACCAACTGTCATTCCCAAGACTCCATTTGTTCCGATAGGTTCCGGAATGGATATGTACGGAATAGAGAAATTCCACCCCCCTAAATAAAGAACTGTTACAAATAATGAAGAAACTAAAAGATTTAGGTAAGAAGCAACGTAAAATAAACCATATTTTATACCTGAATATTCAGTTTGATAACCTGCTACTAATTCCTCCTCCGCTTCTGGTAAATCAAAGGGCAATCTCTCACATTCCGCAAGAGAAGAAATTATAAAAACTATAAACCCTATAGGTTGCCGCCACAGATTCCACCCCCAAAAACCGTATTTTGACTGTGCCTCAACTATATCAACTGTACTTGAACTGTTAGATAATTATAGTTGATAATAACATCACTGTTCTCATCACTATTCCAAAACCGTACATGAGATTTTTACCTCATACGGCTTCTCTATGGACACAAATAAATGTAAGGACCTGTTCGGTAAGGTATCCGTGGATAGTGGATACAATAAAAATACATCGGAGAGTCCAAAAAATTAGACCCATGTAATTCTGTCGGCTAGAAAAAGGTGCTTCCGAATTGATCTCATCCCTTATAATTTAAATGAATCTTTGTTTGGTTTTGGTAATAATTGAATCCTTCAATAAAATACTCGTTATAAAAAGAAATAGATAGAAAGAATTAGTCACTAGTTCATGAATCATAAATAATCAGAATTCCACATGTATGGCTATATATGGAGGAAAAAATAAATAAAGATCTTTTTTTTTTATTCTATTATTTATTGCATTCTATTTCTTTTATTCCTGTTCTTCTTTCTCAGAAAAAAAAAAAGTACTATTTTAAAATAAATAAAGGGATTAATTCGTTCTTGATAGTAATTTATTTATTCAGTGAATAGGAGCATACTCTAGATCGAAATCGTGGGGAAGTACTGCTTGATCGTTTCTACAAACTTAAAGCCCCTATTATGATTCGTTTTTATGTGAAAATACCTATTTTTTTTATACCTTACATTATCTATTACTAATCCTTTGTGTATCTTGGTGTTCCTAACTGTTCACTGATTTTTGATTGATCCCCGCTATGGTTATGGTAAGGTAATATATACAAGTACAGTAATAGAAACTCCATACAGTTGATCTTTTGCATCCGCTTCAAGATATGATGACTAATCAAAAAATCTGGGGATAAACAGTTTTCACTGCTTATGTTTTCTGTCACTTTTTTCTTGTATATAGGGAATGAGATTTTATCCTCTTACTACAAATTGAAAAGCTGTTTTCTTTCACTCATATAACTATTTGGTTTAACTCATCGATCTGAATTGAATGAATAAAAAATAAAAAATGAAGATATCTATTCAATACATTCACCTTCTTTCCTTTATTTCATTTCTGGGAGAGGTCAAAGTTTATGTTCCAACGAATCACACGTAGAGATATTGATAATACACATAGAGTTAATGGTATTTCATAACTAATAGATTGAGCAGCAGCTCGTAGACCACCTGAAAAGGAATATTTATTATTCGATCCATATCCTGATATAAGAAGCCCGATGGGAGCAATACTTGAAATAGAGATCCATAAAGAAACACCTATACTGAGATCGGCTAAAACAAGTCGATACCCAAAAGGAATTACTAAATAACTTAGTAAAATTGATATGACTGCTATAGACGGTCCGACACTAAACAAACGAATATCTCCTCTAGATGGGAGGAGGTCCTCTTTAAAAAGTAGTTTAGTCCCGTCTGCTAGAGCTTGAAGAATTCCCAACGGGCCGGCATATTCAGGTCCAATACGTTGTTGTATCGCTGCGGATATTTCTCTTTCTAACCATACAATTACTAGTACCCCTACAGTAATTCCCAGTATAAGGGTCAAAACGGGGACAAAGAGCCAGCCGAATCCATAGATTTCTTTTAACGATTCTGATTTAGAAAAAGAATTGATAGCTTGTACTTCTGTCGCGCCAATTATCATTTCAACGATCAACTTCTCCCATAATGATATCTATACTACCCAGTATCGTCATGATATCAGCCAATTTCATTCTTTTAATTATCTGGGGAAGAATTTGCAAATTGATGAAACCTGGTGGACGAATTTTCCATCTCCAGGGAAAAACACTATTATCCCCTATCAAATAAATTCCTAATTCCCCTTTTGGGGCTTCTACTTTTACATAAAGCTCTTGTTTCGACAATTCAAAATTGGGTGAAGGTTTTTTACTAATGAATCTATATTCAAAATCATTCCATTCGGAATTTTTTGCACTATTAAAGCGCCGAACTTCTAAATTCTCATAGGGTCCTCCGGGAATTCCTTCGAGAGCCTGTTGAATAATTTTTATAGATTCCCTCATTTCACCGATTCGTACTAAATAACGAGCTAATGAATCTCCTTCTTTTTGCCATTGGACTTCCCAATTTAATTCATTGTAACATTCATAATGATCAATTTTACGAAGATCCCATTGGATCCCGGAAGCCCTTAACATTGGTCCTGATAAGCCCCAATTTATTGCTTCCTCTCCACCAATAATGCCCACTCCTTCAACTCGTTCCAAAAAAATGGGATTCCGTGTAATAAGTTTTTGATATTCAACAACTTCTGTTAAAAAATAATCGCAGAAATCCAAACATTTATCTATCCAACCATGAGGTAGATCAGCAGCTACTCCTCCGATACGGAAATAATTATGCATCATTCGCATACCTGTGGCAGCTTCGAATAGATCATATAGCAATTCTCTCTCTCTAAAAATATAGAAAAAGGGAGTCTGTGCACCGATATCCGCCATAAAAGGTCCAAGCCATAACAAATGAGAAGCTATACGACTCAGCTCTAACATAATTACTCTGATATAGCTGGCCCTTTGAGGTACTTGAACATTTCCCAGCTGTTCTGGTGCATTTACCGTTATTGCTTCTGTAAACATAGTAGCTAAATAATCCCAACGTGTTACATATGGCAGATATTGTATAATTGTTCGGTTTTCCGCTATTTTCTCCATCCCTCTGTGTAAATAGCCCAATATGGGTTCACAGTCAATAACATCTTCACCATCGAGAGTAACAATTAGTCGAAGAACACCATGCATTGATGGGTGGTGAGGACCCATATTGACTATCATGAGATCTTTTCTTGTGGCCAGTACAGTCATATCCTTTCTTCCCTAATTCAGTATTCCATGAATTGCTCAAAACGAGGCTTAGAAAAATTTTTAATATAATAACTAAAAAAAATTCAAACGAATATTCATATTCAAATTTTAGACTCCCGAATATCCAACTGACTAATTAATTTCTTATAACGTACTCTATTTTTATTTGACAAATAAGCCAGCAACCGTTGACGTTTTCCCAGAATTCTTCGTAGACCCCTTTGCGATAAAAAATCTTTTTTGTGCAATTCCAAATGCGAAGTAAGTCTCCGTATCTTATTGGTGAAATTGAATACTTGAAATTCAACAGACCCTTTGTTGTTTTCTTCTTTTTCTTCTTGTTGAATAGCTGGGATGAATGAATTTTTTACCATAACATATTTTTCCGTTTTCTTTCTTTTTATTTTATAGATTTTACCGATCAGGAATAATAATTATTATATTTATATTATGATTATTCCAGTCATTTTCATCTGGTATACGCAAAAGCGTAGATTTATTCATATACTACTTTTTGATTCTATCCAAATCCCATTCGATTTTTTGAAAATCGAATGGGATTTGGATAGAAAGAGAGAAAATACATTTACGAAAGATAATTATTTCTTTGTGTCTAAGAACATTCTATTCTGCCCATTTATTATTCCTAGAACCAATTGAATTGATATGCCATTAAATTAGTATCATGTACCAAAATGTAACGCAACCTATGCGTACATCTTTCGGAATCTATCAAATATGTGATATCCAAGCAATATACCATTAACTAATTCTAAATTGTGGATACATATGTATCCTTAACATACTGAAACGACTGCCGTTATTGGTATTAAACCAATAGCGATTCATACAAGCTAAATCTTCTAATCGATAATTCGGCCAAAGAAGCAATTTGAATTTAAAAATGTTATTTACATCTGTATTAATATTAATGTTATTTACATCTGTATTAAGATACCTGTCTTCATTCAAAAATTGTCCACAGTTTCTCATCTTGTTTTCGTTGAAAAACACTGGATTTATATCCACAATATTCCAATTCCGGGAATTTAAAAGAATTCTAATTCGCAATTCTCTACGACGTTTAGTAGATAGAATATTTTCTGGAATAAGGAAATTCGAATTCTTTTTTTTTCTATTCACAAGAATATTGCTATGTTGTGCAATGGATCTGTCGAAATTCTTCTTCTCAACATCTCTTTTTTTTATGCATTTTCCATTAGTTTCATTTTGGTTTTCACTCTTATCCGCCAATGAAATACTTATGGTTTGATAGATAATAAATTGCTCATCCCATTCTATAAATAAACGAATTGATTTGATAATAAAAATTCCTTTTTTTAGTAATTCTGGAATAACGGCCTTATTCGTCATCAATATCATATCCATATGCATCTCTCTTCTTTTAACCGAGGATATACAAATTTTTTTGTTTATATCTGGCAGTCTAAGTAGGAAAGAATACACCTTAAGATTATTAAACATTAATTGATTGAAGGGGTCAACCCATTTGAATTGAAAATAAAAAAATTGTTTCAGGAACAAATCCATTTCTTTTTTAATTTCCTTCTCTCCCTCTTTTTCAACGTCAGATTTAACGTCATGTTTTTCAACATCTTTTTTTGTCTCTCCCTCTTTTTCAACGTCAGATTTAACGTCATGTTTTTCAACATCTTTTTTTGTCTCTCCCTCTTTTTCAACGTCAGATTTAACGTCATGTTTTTCAACATCTTTTTTTTTTCGTAGATCTGAGCCAAGACCTATTTGGCTCTGTTGTTCGTTTTTTTGTTGGTTGGAATTTTTTAATTCAAGATATTCTTTTTGATTGGATGATATGTGGCTGCCATGTTCATTTGCATACAAATCTAAAAGAAGTAATTTGATTGGTATCACCCATGGTTTAATCTTATATGTATCAAAAAGTAGCACAAATTCTGGAAACAACCAAAATGTTCGATTTAATATGTTCCGATTACGAGAGAATCTTTCTTGATTCATTCCCATCCAATCAAAAAAGTTTATTTTTTGATTGGGTGTGGGTGGGTTGATTTTTTCATGAATCGAAATATCTTTTTTTTTCATTTTTTGATACTTATGAGTTTCAGTCTTGGTATTTTTCTTAATCTTAGTGCCAACATGCGTATTGGTCCAAGTCTCAATAGTATTGGTCCAAGTCTCAATATTGATATTCTTTCTAATACAAAAATGGAAAATTCCACAATTAAAATATTTTCTATCCAGATTTTTATCCTTAGCAATAATATATCTTTCTTTTAGAAAATCATCAACTGCTATATTTAACAATACATAAAATAAGTCGGGTTTTCGTGTATTGAAATTATAAGGAATTTCTTGGTGACCATTTACTTGTAATTTTGATCCATAAATATATAAGTTCTTGTCCGTCTTATCTCCATAATTCATATATTTATGTGAAAAAAAATAATATCCGTAATGTTTTTTAAATTTGTTTTTTTTATTTTGATTCGTCAATGAATCCCCTGCATCATAATTTTTTTTCATGTAATGATGAATTTTTTCTTTTTTATCTGAATCCAATTTCATTAAGTCTTTCTTTTTAATCATACGGCTGACTCTACTTCGCCATTTTTTTGGTTCCAATTGAGACCATTTGGCCGGGGATAAATTGTATTGATCATGACCCTTTAACCAGTTTTTCCATTCATTCATTCCAGACTTTTTAATTTTCTTATGCCTTGATTTGTAATCAAATATTCCTCGTTTTATACAATAATCCTTTATTTCTCCCCTAAGATAATGATAGGTACCCCGATCTTGAAGTACGGATCTCAAGTTATACTTGTTAAATAATGGGGTTTGTGAAAATTTGTAAAATACATATGCTTGTGACAAGGAAGATAAGTCAAAATAACTATTGAAATTATTATCACTAATATTAGTATTCGTATTAGAAACTAACTTTTTTACAGTCGAAATAAAGTTCATTGTATTTTGAATTGTTTCATCAATTCCTTCTTGATTTATTTCATCGTTGTAAATGGATTTATTTAAAATTTTTTTTTTTGATTCAAAGAAAAGTTGTGCATGGATCCTTGGAATGCTAATTGTACATAGGAAGATATCCATGTATATTTTTTCAATGAAAAATTTAATAAAATAATGAAATTTTCGTATTAATCGGATATTGTTTCTTTTAAATAGCTGCCAAATATATTTTGGGTATTCCAATCTTTTATCATCATAAGTTTGAACTCTTTTTTTCTTGTCTTTTGTAATTTGTTCTATTTGATTCCTGATTGTAATTATCCTATCAGAAAGGTCTTTCCTTTTTTTATCCATGAGTGAATAATTTGTCCAATTCATGGATCGAATTTGAATGGTCGATTCATTATTCATTTTATTATTGATTTGGAAATCTTTTCCATTTTTATTTGGTTCATATACTTTCACTTTCCTCTTCATAAATAGAAATAAGAAAATTAGGGTTATTTTTTCAAGTTCTTTCATTATTCGTTTTCTAACTTGAGCTATTTTTATGATCCATACTTTTATTACTTTTATTATTACTTTTATTACTTTTGAAATTAGTAAAGCCCATTTTATTCTTTCTTTTAAAAATCTTAGAAATATAAATATAAATATAGAAAATTGATTTTGAACCTTTCTAATTGTTTTGTCGATTTCTTGAGAAATGGGTTTAAAAAAAGAAAATCGTTTTCGGGGAGAACCAAAGGGAACTTTCGCTTCCTTTCCCCATATTGTTAAAAAACAATTTTTGTTTTTTTTTTCTTTCATTGAATCTCTATGACCAGACCGTACTTTAATTTTAGCTCCTCGCCAAGGTTTCAAACAGAAAGGATATAGAATCTTTATCTGAATCCCGTCTGCTAACCAATCTTTAGGAAATTCTGTTTCTGATAATGGAACACCGTTGTAGGTGCAGTTAATATGCATTTCTTTATTCAATGCCTTAAAATCTTCGTACCACTCGGGGAATTGGAATAATAACATACGGCCTACATTTTTAGCTATTATCAATAAAGGTAATACGATGTTTTTTCTAAGAAAAGATTGGGTTACTAACATCGACCCTCTTATTATTTGAGTAGGCATAAGGGCATCCCAAGTTTCGGATATTATTCTCCGGCGATCTTTTTCTTCTTCCTCTTCTTCCTTTTTTTTGTCTTTTTTGTCTTTTTTGTCTTTTTTGTCTTTTTTGTCTTTTTTGTCTTTTTTGTCTTTTTTGTCTTTTTTGTCTTTTTTGTCTTTTTCGTCTTTTTCGTTTGCTTTTTCCTCCTCAAAATCAGAAATTTGAAATTCTGATTCTCTACCAACCCAGTTCCTAAAAATTATATTTGTAATTTTAGAAATATCAAAAGGAGAAACAAAAAATGTTTTGTCTATTCGATCCAAAAAAAGTGGGGAATGCACATTTGCTTGAAACATTTCAGAAATAACTATTTTGCGTCTTTGAGCACGCACGGATCCTTTTATGAGATCCCGACTAAAATCTGATTGTTGAGAGTAACGTATCAAAGCCAGTTCTTCCTCGTCTTCTTCATCTTTTTTTTCTTGGGCATTCTTCTTCTTACTAGTAGTAGTATTAGTAGTATCAGAAGTAGTATTAGTAGTATCAGAAGTAGTATTAGTAGTATCAGAAGTAGTATTAGTAGTATCAGAATTGGCCTTTAGATCCTTATTATTAAAAATTACCACACGTTTGGCTTTTCTTGGGCGAATATCAGGATCTTCCTCTTCCTTTTTTTTATCTTTATCTTTATCTTTATCTTCCTCTTCCTCTTCCTCTTCCTCTTCCGCTTTCGCTTTCGCTTCCGCTTCCGCCTGCTCCTCCAAATCCTCGGCGTCGTCCAATTTGTATGACCATTGAGAAACCATTTCACTTATTTCTTCTATTTCACTTATTTCTTCTATTTCACTTATTTCTTCTATTTCACTTATTTCTTCTATTTCACTTATTTCTTCTATTTCACTTATTTCTTCTATCGGATTCTTTTGATGTTCAAATTCTCGAGAATTATAATTATTAGGAAGTGGATCATTTCTTTTATTTATGGAAAACATTTCTATAGAATCCTCTATAGAATCCTCTATAGAATCCTCTATGATTGTTCCTCGATAGGGTCCGTTCAAAAAAGGATCATACATTTTGGGCAGGCATTCTTGTTCATTTTCATCATTATAGAATCTAGTCCTTTTTTCAAACATATCGAGAACAAGGAATCCTTTTTCCAAACCTTCGATTCGACTTATTAATTCATTTTTCAAGTTGTACTTTTTTTGTTCATTAGTAGAAACCCAATAATTATATTGGTCTTCGTGGCATAGTTTTTTCGTTGTGTACAAAGAAATTATTCGCTCTATCATTTCCGAAAAGGTTGATAAACTTGGTAGATATGTAAAAGACATTTTTTGTTTTCCATCACTTGGACACGTATCAAAAAAATATTGTGAAATTTCATTTCGTATAGCATTTTCAAATTGATTATTTTTTATATATCGCAATGGACGATTCCATCGGTTATAATCGAAAAGAAACGTAAGAAAAGGTTTTTCAAATCCAAATCCAAATCGGAGACAAGTCTTTTTATTTTTCTTCAGTTTTCCAAATTCCCAATTATCTTGATGGGTATCAAGATAAGAATCTTCGTAAA